CTATATACAATAGGGTTCGGATATTAATAGTATTCATCTAATTCTTCTTTGTAGTACAATATTTTAGTAGATTTTCCTTGATTTATCATATTTGTCATTTAGTTTAGTTTTAATTTCTATTTTTGAAATTTAAAATTTCCAAAAGGAGTTTTTATGTCACGTTACAGAGGGCCTCGTTTCAAACAAATACGCCGTCTGGGAGTTTTACCAGGACTAACTAGTAAAAGGCCCGCAGCTATAGTCGGAAGCGAACTTAGAAACCAATCGCGCTCCAGTAAAAAATCTCAATATCGTATTCGTTTAGAAGAAAAACAAAAATTGCGTTTTCATTATGGTCTTACAGAACAACAATTGCTTAAATACGTTCGTATCGCCGGAAAAGCGAAGGGGTCAACAGGTGAGGTGTTACTACAATTACTTGAAATGCGTTTGGACAACATACTTTTTCGATTGGGTATGGTTTCGACTATTCCTCAAGCCCGCCAATTAGTTAACCATAGACATGTTTTAGTTAATGGTCGTATGGTTAATATACCAAGTTATCGCTGTAAACCCCAAGATATCATTACAACGAAGGATGAACCAAAATCTAGAGCTTTGATTCAAAATGATCTTGATTCAGCCCCTCGTGACGAGTTGCCAGCCCATTTGACTCTTCATCCATTCCAATATAAAGGATTAGTCAATCAAATAATAGATAGTAAATGGGTTGGTTTGAAAATAAATGAATTGCTGGTTGTAGAATATTATTCTCGTCAGGCTTAAACCTAAAATAACAAGAATTTTTATCCGAGGATTTTTTCCATTCATGTATGATAGACATAGGAAACGTTTTATTCCTTGCCTACTTTTTCCAGTCTTTTTAGTATTACATAAAAAAATTAGGAATAGAGAATAAATCCATATCCAACTTTGTTGGAATAATGATGTCCACGGTTATTTGTGTTATTTGAAACATTGTGGTCAGTAACGCGGAAAGAGAGGGATTCGAACCCTCGGTACAAAAATTCGTACAACGGATTAGCAATCCGCCGCTTTAGTCCACTCAGCCATCTCTCCCCAACTAAAAAAAAAGAATTACGAAGTAAGTTTCTGTTACATTGCATAAACAAAAAATAAAAGGTTGGTCTTTTTTGAAGAGCTCTTTATATCTTTTATCTCTTTTTTATTTATATTTGTTTTTCCATTCTTTATTATATAATAAAGAATGGAAAAACAAATATAAATAAAAAATATAAAAGAAAATAATAATATAATTTATTCCATTTTTTTAGTTTCTTTTTATACAACCAGAGCCTGTCCATGCCAATACTTAGCTGGGCTCTTTTTGTTACCACGAATCTTTGAAAACAAAGATTTAGTTGAATGTATTTCATTTGAAAAAAAAAAAAATACTTGTTATTTAAACATGATCAAACATAAATAAAAAAAGACTTTTAGATTCCTAAGATCAAAATGTAATTTTTTTTATTACTCCTTCGTTTTTCTAGTAAAGTATCTAAAAAAAGAAACTGTGGATTCTTACACAATCCATTTTTTGTTATGGATTAAGTAGTTTTGTCGAGATGTAGATGTATCTGTCAAAACAAAACATCTTCAGCTTCTGCAAAAACAAAAAAATGAAATTAGCTCTCTTTTCTTAATTTCATTTGGAGGTCCCCTTACAAAACATGTCAACATTCTAATTATTTCCTCCTATTTATAGTATTCTTAATTAATTTTTATTACTAATTATTTTATCTTATTTTTAATTAATTACGCTTATGAGCCTAGTTCTTCATTATGACTGATTCCCTTGTTCGACAAAAGGTGCATTTATATGCAATAATTGCATTGTAGCGGGTATAGTTTAGTGGTAAAAGTGCGATTCGTTCTATAGATCCCGTAATAGTTAAGGGATCCCGAGCAAAAACTTTATTTCTTGCTTAAAGGAGTTTAGTTTACTCCTTTATTCCTCTCAACAAATGATTCGAGGAATATTAAATATACATTATCGTAATTTGTATCCAAAAAAATCAATTCTAAATTGACAAATTTAATTTACAAATTATGAAACATAACTTTTTGGAATTGGATCAATAATCCAAATTTTTTGAGTATGAGTAAAGGATCCATGGAGAAAGATATAGAAAGTTGATTTCTAATCGTAACTAAATCTTCCATTTTTTATTTGTTTTGGATAGGAGAGATTGAAGCAAAATAGCTATTAAACGATTACTTTAGTTTACTAGAGACATCAACATTTTTTTAGCTCGATGGAAATTTTATTCTTTTCCTAAAGATTCTCTTAAATAGAAATAGAGAACGAAGTAACTAGAAAAAACAAAAGATTGTTAGAATACTCCTCTTCTATAGGGATCATCTAAAAAGCAAGGTGTTTTTAATGTATTCATACAGAAAGGCTGACATAGATGGTATGGGTCCATTTTTTTTGTTGATGTCTTCCATCTCTGAATTTATTCCGTAAAGGAGCCGAATGAAACAAAAGTTTCACGTTCGG